GTATAATTACTATTGGTATTGATATAAGTAGTTGTATACTATAAAGTAATGTAATTGAATTCCTTATTTCATATATAAACCACATCACTACGTGTCCAATAAGTTTCAAACATAGCAGGCTCACTAAACTTAATACACATGGAGCCAAATCATAGGACATAAGTATGTGCAGTGTAGTTACCATGGGTAATATAAAAAGAAAGTACTCTCTAAAAATAGTATGTATAGTATAGGACAACCTACCCTTTCTAGATAGAGATATATGGTACAACTTAACGTGATGTACATTCTCTTTAAGACGGATATATATCAATAAAGTTATAAGTAGTACATAATAAATATGTACCACATATGGTATAACAGATAGATATATGATATCTGAATTAGTATGTATGTATAATATAGATATATATAATATAAATAATATAAAATATACTATCGTATATAGAAATTGATTTTTCTTTACCACTATAAAACCGTGTAGACTAAGGATGGAATTGAACCATCATAACAAGTTTTGCAGACTCATGCATTACCACTATGCTACTTAGTCAAGGGCGAATAGTAAGGCTCGAACTTACGACTTTTAGTGCCACAAACTAATACTCTAACCAACTGAGTTATATTCGCCATATATCTATATTATTAATTAAATAATATTTATATTGTTATATATAATACATATTAATGCTATGCATGGACCCGAAATTCAAACTTCGGTACCTCCATTACTTATATGAGTTTATCCCAAAGATATCTCAACAAAAAGAGAAGAGGGTAGACGGAGGGGGGTAATTCAGATTAGACATGCATGTAGATTTCGACGTATGTATTATTAAAATATACAAGCTACAAATGCAAGTAATAAGTTATATATATAGTATATATAATATAGTAGGTAGTTTAGATTACAGAGAAATAGATGAAATTAAATACTATATCTATCAAAAAAATATTTTACATCGGAGGACACTTAGGAGAAGTATCTCCTAAACTACATCAATCCAATTATACTTACATATATGGTATTATTAATAATATCAGTATAATTGATATTACTTATACTTTAAAACACATTAAAAATATAATTTATTTAATATATGATATATCTCTTTATAAAGGTAAAATATATAAGATATTAAATAAAATGGAGTATCTACCTGGTCATTTTACTAATAAATCGTCATCCTTATACGACTTAGTTTTACTACTTATTAGAGAAAAGAAAGAGCAAATTCTAAAAGAGGCATCAAAGATGCTTATACCTTCTGCCAGTCTAGCTGATACTCACGAAAATACCTCTGACATAGATTACCCAATTATAATTAACAATTCTACTTCTACTATTAACTTACTAAATAGTATTTTCACTAGATCTATTAGAAAAGGATCTATAGATTCAGTATTACTATTTAAATATAAATACATTATACGTGACTAAAGTAACTAACTTACAAAAATGGCTATTTTCAACAAACCATAAAGACATAGGTACTTTATATATATTACTAGCCCTAGTGTCTGGATTCATAGGTACATGTTATTCAATGTTTATACGACTAGAATTATCTGCGCCTGGAAACCAAATATTACAAGGAAATCATCAGTTATATAACGTTATAATAACTGCTCACGCTTTCATAATGATCTTCTTCATGGTTATGCCAGCACTAGTGGGTGGATTTGGTAACTGGATGGTTCCTATCATGATAGGAGCTCCTGATATGGCTTTTCCTAGATTAAATAATATTAGCTTTTGGCTATTGCCACCTGCACTGTTATTACTATACTCTTCATCTTTAGTGGAAGTTGGAGCAGGAACAGGATGGACTGTATACCCACCTCTGTCTTCTATACAATATCACTCAGGAGGATCAGTTGATCTTGCTATATTTAGCTTACACTTAGCTGGATTATCATCACTGTTAGGAGCAATTAACTTCATGACAACTATTTTAAACATGAGAGCTCCTGGAATGAGCATGCATAGAATGCCTCTATTTGTTTGGTCAATATTTATAACAGCAATATTATTATTACTTTCATTACCTGTACTAGCTGGAGGAATAACAATGTTGTTAACTGACCGTAACTTCAATACTTCTTTCTTCGATCCAGCAGGGGGTGGAGATCCAATATTATATCAACATTTATTTTGGTTCTTCGGACATCCTGAGGTGTATATTCTAATTTTACCAGGATTTGGAATAATAAGTCATATTGTTTCTACTTATTCTTCTAAAAATATATTTGGATATTTAGGTATGGTGTATGCTATGCTATCTATTGGATTATTAGGATTCATCGTATGGGCTCACCATATGTATACTGTTGGATTAGATGTAGACACAAGAGCATACTTTACCGCAGCTACAATGATTATCGCTATTCCTACTGGAATTAAGATATTTAGCTGGCTAGCTACTATGTGGGGTGGATCTTTACGATTCACTGTGCCAATGCTTTTTGCACTAGGTTTTATATTTTTATTCACAGTAGGTGGTCTAACAGGAATTGTATTGTCTAATAGTGGACTAGATATTGCACTTCACGACACATACTATGTGGTAGGACATTTCCATTATGTTCTATCTCTAGGAGCTGTGTTTGCCGTATTTGGTGGATTCTATTACTGGATTAAAATAATTACAGGTTACGATTATCCGGAAACGTTAGCTAAAATTCACTTTTGGTTAACTTTCATAGGAGTTAACTTAACTTTCTTCCCAATGCATTTCTTAGGGTTAGCTGGTATGCCTAGAAGAATACCAGATTATCCAGATGCATTTGAAAGTTGGAATTATATATCTTCTGTAGGATCTCAAATATCTGTTATTGGGGTAGTAGTGTTCGTATTTGTTCTTTATTATACTCTGAATGGGTCAGCAACTAAATCTAACTAATTAATATATATATATATAAGAGACTCTTATTTTAATGTACAGTATACATTATAAAATACTGTTTAATATTAATATTACAACTAGTATTATATAATACTCAGGATTAATATATGTTATATCTATAGATGATACAAGACTTAGCAACACTACACCAATAAAGAATACGAATGTATAATGGTATATCATACCACTCTGAACTCTAGAGAGAGTTCTAGCAACCTTTTTAACAGAGTTCACTATTCCAGTAGGACCAATTACTTCAATGAAACCACGGTCGAATAATTTAAATGAGATACGATAACCAAAACTAAGGATGTACTTAACTATAAACTCGTTATAAATAATATCAAAGTTCCACTTTCTATTAATATGAGTATATATAATTCTTCCTACAGGAGAACTTGTAAATTTATAAGTACCTCTACTCATGTACTTGTAAACCAACGTAGCTAGTAAGGCCCCCACAATACTAAAAATCACCGGGATTAGCTTAATATAATAAGGTATAAATTCAGATTCTACTAATATTAAATTCTTAGGTAGTGTAAATAAGGAATTACCCCAAAAATCTGTACCTAATCCAATCATCATGTCTTTAGTAAAATAACCTACAAATATGCTACCTATACATAAAATAGATAATGGAATAATCATTATAACAGGTGCGTCATGAGCGTGCTCAACTATACTTCTATAACTATTATTAGTGCCATAGAAAGTTAAATAAATTAACCTAAACGAGTAAAAAGAAGTAAAGAAAGCTGAAATAGTACCAAGCCAATGTGCAAAGTTACCATGTATATGATAACTGGAATAAGCTAATTCTAAGATTACATCTTTAGAATAAAACCCAGTCAAGAAGGGCACTCCCATCAAAGAAAGTGATCCTATCAATATCATAGTATATGTAAAAGGTAATACCTTAGCCAATCCTCCCATTTTTCGCATGTCTTGTTCATCGCTTAAAGCATGTATAACAGAACCTGCGCTTAGAAAGAGTAATGCTTTGAAAAATGCATGATTCATTAAATGAAACATACTTACAGAATAACAAGATATTCCACAAGCGAATACCATATACCCTAATTGACTACATGTAGAATAAGCAATAACACGTTTTAAGTCATTTTGGACTACTCCAGTAGTAGCAGCCAGAAAGGCTGTAAGAGATCCAATAACTGTAATTATAAATAAAGTCATAGAAGAGTATTCAAGTAAAGGAGAAGACCTTAGAAGTAAGAATACACCAGCTGTAACCATAGTAGCGGCATGTATTAGTGCAGATACAGGAGTTGGACCTTCCATAGCATCAGGAAGCCAAGTGTGGAGACCTATTTGCGCAGATTTACCTACTGCACCTATAAATAATAAAATACCTATAATTGTAATTACATCAAATTCTAAATTGAAAAAAAGAAAACTTTTTTGATAAAATAAGTAAGATAGCGCAAAAACTGTTGAAAAGTCAAGTGATTTAAAGATATAATAGATACCTATTATACCTAGTGATAGAGCAAAGTCACCTACACGGTTAACTATCATCGCTTTCATAGCTGATTTATTTGCTTGTATACGTGTAAACCAAAAGTTAATTAATAAGTAAGATGAAACTCCTACACCTTCTCAACCAACAAATAGTTGTACAAAATTATTAGAGGTTACTAATACGAGCATAAAAAAAGTGAATAACGATAAATAAGAAAAAAATCTAGGTATATGAGGGTCATGATACATATACTCAATTGAGTATATATGTACCAAGGTAGAAACTACAGTGACAACTATTAGCATAGTTACAGTCAAGCTATCGAATTGAAAGCCCCAATTTACATTTAAAAATCCAGAGTTTATCCAAGACATCAATTCAATATAGACAGGACTATGTGCTAATCCAACTTCATAGAAAGCTATAAAAGAAAAGATACAACTAAATAATACGCTACCGGTAGTTACAATCATAGATCCTTGCTTACCTAAATATCGACCAAAAAATCCACTGATGAATGATCCTATTGCAGGTAGTAAAACGATTAATAAATACATACTACTAATTTCAATCTAAGGCTCCTTTAGCCCATTCATATACAAAACCTATTGTTAGTATTAGCAAAAACCAAAACATAGACCAAAACCCAAGAGACCCTATCTGATCCAAAACAGTTACCCATGGAAAAAGAAAGCTAACTTCTAGATCAAATATTATAAAGAGTATCGCAACTAAGTAAAATTTAACATCAAATCTTGTTCTAGCATCATCAAAAGGAGAGAATCCACACTCGTATGCAGATGTTTTCTCCGCATCTGATTTCTGAACAGAAACTAGATAGGACAGTCCTAAGATGATAATAGAGACAACAATACTAAATATTAAATATATGATTATGGATAGATAATCCATTCAAACTAATCTCATTTTTATATAATTTAAGTTATCCAAGAAGTACTAGTTAAAATTAACTAGCTTCTCAGATAACTTACTTTTCATAGGAAGTTTATGCTTAATTAAGTCATGTATAAGCTTTGCCTTATTGTAATCAATATCGGACATTTCAAAAAGAATACGACCTTTTTCTATTTTTGTAACTCAATATTCCACATTACCTTTTCCTTTACCCATACGAACTTCTATTGGCTTTTTAGTAACAGGTATGTCTGGGAAAACTCTGATATATAATCTTCCAATTTTCTTAATCTTCTTCATTATTACACGTCTAACAGATTCAATCTGATCTGAGTTCAATATAGCTGGATCTATAGCTTTGATGCCGTATTTTCCAAAATTGACTGCAGAACCTCTCTTAGATATTCCTTTAGGATAATACCCTTTATGGTACTTTCGAAATTTCATATTTGAAGGGAATAATTTGATCATTTAAATAAACGGGATTGACGGGATTTGAACCCGCGTCTTTAAGTATGACAGACTTACACTCTAACCAACTGAGTTACAACCCCAAGTGCATTAAATACGTCTTAAAGAAGGTGGCCTGCATCCATTAAAAGGAGTAGAAGTAGTATCTTTTATATATAGTATGTTTAGAGAAGAGGATTTTAATATCCGATTAACAGTTTTACGCCCTTTTCCTACCCCAGATAAAACTACGATAGTATCTACTATATTATTAGCCATACAATATCTGATAACATTATTCAGAACCACTTCTGAAGCAAATGAACTTCCTCTTCTGGATCCTTTAAAACCTAGTTTACCGGAACTAAAGTGACAAAGTATATTACCATTAACATCCGATATTGTTACGTGACTATTTCGTAATGAAAAAGTAATCTTAATTTTAACTATAGATATGTGTAATTTAGACATTATTATTTATAATTATATAGGTATATTCTTTTATATAACTTACGTTGACTTCGTCCATTCGTACGAGTACGCTGACCTCTAACGGGGTAGCCCATTCTATGTCGCAAACCACGATAATTCTTTAATTCTATGTACCTTTTTAGATTTACGTAATAGTATTTAAGTAATTTATTATTTATTAAATACCTATTGTTAATATAGCTAATTAAGCTATTTATAGACCTTAGTGATATTTCTGATATAGGATATCCTTTACCGATATGAAATTTTGCACAGATGCAATTGGAAGTATAGGTAGAGATACCCAAGATTGAAGACAGTGCTTGTTTGACTATGTGGTTACTCCTCACATGTGTATTTAATATGTACATATTTTAGTATTATATATTATAAACGACGTAAATTCTACAATTTTATTATTTATCCTTTGATACTTTCTTTACCCCCTCCCAAGGAGAGTTAAAATCGAAGTATCGAAACTCTTGAGATATTTCTAGTGGCTCATATACAACACGTTTTTGAAGGTCATCATACCTAACTTCTTTATAGCCACTCAACGGAAAGTCTTTTCGAAGCGGATGACCCTCGAATCCGTAATCCGTTAGTATACGACGCAAATCTGGGTGATTGCTAAAGAACACTCCGTACATGTCCCATATTTCCCTCTCACTCCAATTAGCGCTATTATAAACTAATGTTGAGCTCTCAATAGGAGTTACTTCGTCAGTATAAGTTTTAATAATTACACGTGTATTATAGGTAATACTCAACAAATGATAAACTACTTCAAATCGGTTAGTCCTTGAAGGATAATCTACACAGTTAATGTCTACTAGAGTTTTAAATTGAGTATTCACATGGTCACGCATGAATTTTAGAAAATTAATAATATACTTAGGATATACTAATATTACTAACTTTTCTTTATGAATAATTGTACTATGTACGTACTTAGGAACTAATTGTATAATGTAATTTAAAAAGTTTTTCATGTATTTAATATAATATCTATGGTAAGTAATCAAATACCATTAAAATAGATGCCACTAATAAAACCCATGCCAAAGAAATAGGTAAAAACACTTTCCAACCGAGTCGCATGAGTTGGTCGTAACGATACCTAGGTAAAGTAGAACGAACCCATACAAAAGTAAACATGAAAAATATTACCTTAATAGAGAACCAAATAACACCAGGAACATAGTTCAGAACAAACACATCTACAGGAGGCAGCCACCCTCCAAAAAAAAGAATAACTGTTAAAGCGCTCATTAATATCATGTTAATATATTCTCCTAGAAAGAATAAAGCAAAACCCATCGAAGAGTATTCTACGTTGTAACCCGCAACCAGCTCACCCTCTGCTTCAGGCAAATCAAAAGGAGTTCTATTTGTTTCTGCTAAAGCAGAAATAAAGAATATAATAAACAGAGGAAATAAAGGTACTACATACCAAACTTCTCTTTGATGCTCGACAATAGATATCAGATTCAAACTACCGGAACATAGTAACACACATATTATCACCAAACCAATAGAAACCTCATAGGATATCATCTGCGCAGCAGAACGTAGAGCACCTAAGAAAGCATACTTCGAATTACTAGCCCAACCAGATAATATTATACCATAAACGCCTAAAGAAGAAATAGCAAATAGATAAAGTATTCCAACATTTAAATCTGATAAAACAGAATCTGACCCAAAAGGTATAGCAGCCCAGCCAACTAAGCTGAGTACAAACGTGATAACAGGAGCTAATATAAATAGAAATAGGTTCGCTCTAGTTGGAAGTATCGTCTCTTTCACTAGTAGCTTTAGCGCATCTGCAAAAGGCTGCAGCAGTCCATATATACCTACAACATTTGGACCACGTCTTCGTTGCATAGCAGCCATTACTTTTCTCTCTATTAGAGTAAAGTATGCCATTGTAATTAATACAGGTACTGCTAATACTAGTACCTTACAGAAAATTGTTAATATTAAAATCATTGTTCAATAGTTATATATTATACATATATACAGATATAATTACTACAAACAGTAATCATAGATATATTAAATATCTACAGTTACTTTAATGGAGGTTTATTGCATCGTTTAGATACATACAAGTTAATATTGAAAATACATAAGCTTGTAATAGTGCTACACCTAGTTCTAATCCTGTTACTAGAAATACAATAACTAATGGAACTAATTGAACAACATAGAATATACCACCTAATTGAATCATACTAAATGAAAATCCAGCTAGTATCTTCAAAAGAGAGTGACCTGACATCATGTTAGCGAAAAGTCGGATACCTAAACTAAAAGCTCTAGACAAGTAAGAGATTATTTCAATTGGAATTAATAATGGTAAAAGATACATTGGAGCACCAGTTGGAATAAAAAACGTAAAAAAGTGAAGTCCGTGCTTCTGTAGGCCAATGAGAGTAACAGCTATAAATATAGTAAAGGAAAAACCAAATGTAACCACAAAATGACTTGTTACGGTAAAGCTATAGGGAATCATACCTATTAAGTTAGATAAAACAATGAATAAAAATAGAGAATAGATAAAAGGAAAATACTTAGTACTCTCTTTAGAATGTATATTATCTACAACCAGCTTTAATATAAATTGATATAATCCTAGTCCTAAAACATTGCCAAGATTAATTGAATTACCTTGCTTACTTGTACTTTGTAGAAAATAAACAATCAATAGTAAAACTAACATCATAAATATTGTAGAGTTAGTAATAGATATATCATATCCTCCGATTGTGATTTCCGATAGTACGTTAATTTTAAATTGATCTAATGGACTGTGAAGTATTGTCATAGTATAAACAACACATATACATACGTATATACTGGAATTAAGGAGATTTGAACTCCTGACCTTCTACATGCAAAACAGATGCTCTACCAACTAAGCTATAATCCCGAAGCATTTACTCTTATATAATGCGTTTCCTATAGTCTAATAGGAAACTAATTCAACTAAATTATAGACACTAAGATGCATAGTATCTAAGAAAATAGATGGATAGATACCCATTACTAAAACCATAACCAATAAAGGAATCAACATTGAAATTTCAATCAAATTTATATCTTTAAATGGGTTTATGTAATTTACATTTATCTTTCCAAAGGCTACTCTATTATAAAGCCACATTGCATATCCAGCTCCCAAGATAATACCTAAGGCTGCTAAAAAAGCAATAACAGTATTATTATTAAATATTGAAACTAGAACTAAAAACTCTCCTACAAAACTGCTGGTACCAGGTAAACTGATATTAGCTAAAGTAAAGAACAAAAATAAAACGCTATACACAGGCATAGTCTGAGTGATTCCGCTATAGTACTTAATTATACGAGTATGATGTCTATCATAAAGTATACCAACACATAAGAAAAGAGCACTTGAAACTAAGCCATGGCTTAGCATTAACAATATAGAACCTTCTATCCCCTCTATATTCAGCGAAAATATACCCAATGTAACGTAGCTCATATGCGCTACGGAAGAATAGGCAATGATCTTTTTTAAGTCGATCTGTCTTAAAGTAGTTAGAGAACTATATACTACTGCAATTACACTCATACTATATACGAGTGGGATAAAATAGATAGTAGCATCTGGAAATAGCGGTAAAGAGAAACGTAAAAAGCCATACCCACCTAACTTTAAAAGAACACCAGCCAAAATTACAGAACCTGCAGTAGGTGCCTCTACGTGAGCTTCCGGAAGCCATATATGAAAAGGGACCATTGGAATCTTAATTGCAAATGAAGCAAAAAAGGCAATCCAGAGTATTAATTGTCTCTCGTAGCTAAATTCAAAATTTAATATTGTTTGAATATCAGTCGTACCTACGCTATAATAAATAACTAAGATAGCCAAAAGCATAAATAAAGATCCTATTAAAGTATAAAGAAAAAATTGAATTGCTGCATGTATTTTCCGTTCTCTAGAACCTCAAATTCCTATAATTATAAACATAGGAATAAGTATGCTTTCAAATGATATATAGAATAGCACTAAATCTAAAACAGAGAAGACCAATATCATCATACTTTCCATTATAAGAAATGCTACTACATATTCTTTGACGTAATCTTTTACACTTTGATAGCCCACCATTAAACAAATAGGAGTTAAAAAAGTAGTTAATAGAATAAATAAAATAGAAATACCATCTATACCGAAGGACAGATTAATATTAGAAGTACCTATTCAATTTAAATTAAACATGTACTGGTACCCTGCGATATCCTTATTAAATCCAATTCAAAGAAATATTGACAAAATAAATGTAAGCATAGAAGATCAAATACTAATATTTCTAGATGTATCTGAACTTAAATTACTTGATAAAAGAATCACTACACTAGTCATTACTGGAACGACTATAACTAAAGGTAAAATGTAAGAACTCATTGTTTACATACAAGTAAATATAAAAATATAATAAATTTATTGATAATCCAAAGTATTACCAACTATTTGAAAGAATATCGTTAGATATTAGATAAATTATTTAGATTAGTAGCTGCATTACTACTAGACTTGTCTTCAACATCACTAGATAGATATGATAAACTATGGATATTATCAGACCAAATCTTATTATTATTATAGCTTGAGTTAATATTCTTATAAGAAATGATCAACTCACTCACTAAATTGTTATGTATTAAACTAGAGTAATGTTCTTCTTCCCGTATAAGAGATACTAATCTTTGGTTCACTAAATCCATAATATGATTATTTACCATTGTCTTTCTTTCTTTAACTAAAGAAATAAGCTTCTCTTGCAAAAAGCTATTTAAATCAATTAAATCATTCTTTAAATAATTTATTTTACTATAGTTATCTACTAATAAAGATAACTCTTTCACTTTTAGATCATATAAAGACTCAAATTCATAAAATACTTTTGATAATTCATTAGTCAGAGAATTAACAAGCATTTCTTTAACCGTAGCGATTAGATATACCACAAACAAAACAAAACAGATAGCAACTAACACTTCAGCGCTAAATTCAAAAGCTTTACCATTTGCGATAAATCCTATCATTGAGATAATAGTCATTAATATGGGTAATATTAATAAAGTCATTAAAATAAAACATTCTGCAGGAATCGAACCTGCGACCGTTGGATTAGAAGTCCAATGCTCTATCCAACTGAGCTAAGAATGTAAAGTACTTCTCATCAAATAATTGGGATTCTGTTACTTACAACAATTTATCTGTATCCTTAATAGAATTTACTAGAATTAAACTTAGTTTCCATTTATTTTATACATGTATTCCTATATTTGTGTCACTAATCTCAATGACTTAAATACTAAAAATTCAATAAAAGCTCCTCAATTTCCTCAAATATATATTACTTGTAGCCGTTTAGAAAAGAAGTATATAGGCTTAATAGGATTTGAACCTATATTGTTACCGTTATGAGCGGTATGTTTTACCATTAAACTATAAGCCCCTATCTAACGGAAAAGGGACTTGAACCCTTAGCATTCAGACCATGAACCTGATGTTCTAACCAATTGAACTATTCCGTCATATCCATAAAGAACACAATCTCTTATGATTTATAAAATATTAACTATTATAAAGTTAATATATAAGACATCTCGTGACAGATTAATAATAAAGGTTCTGCATAAAATATAAATAAAATAATAAATAGAAAAGACATTCCTAATAGTACAGAGGTAGGTTTATCTATAACAGATAATTCATAATATGGCTTATCTTTTTCAAAATACATAATTTTTATTATGTATATATAATAAACTGAGCTTACTACACTAGTTAGTACTCCCACTATAGTCAAGAAGTATAGATGTGAGTCAATAGCCGCACCAAATACATATAATTTACCAAAAAATCCTGCTAATGGAGGTATACCAGCCATAGAGAATACAATTAATGTTAAAGTTAGTGCTAAAGTAGGATTCATCTTTGATAAATTGGATAATTCATTAATATATTTAATCCTAATATTATTAGATTTCTTTCTAATAGATAATATAGTGCCAAATAAACCAATAGACATAACTATGTATATAATTAAATACATTAATGTAGATTGTACTCCTTGTAAAGTTCCTGTAGAAACACCCATTAATATATAACCTACGTGAGCTACAGTACTGTATGCAAATAAACGTTTTATTCTAGTCTGAACTAAAGCAACAAAACTAGGAATAATCATAGAAAACATAGAACAGATCACCAATAATTGCTGGATCTCCGTTGATAATTCATACATTGCGTATGAAAATAAACGAAATATTAAAGTAATTATCACTACTTTAGGTACTATAGCAAAGAAAGATGTTATAATCGTCGGAGAACCTTCATAAACATCAGGAACCCACATATGAAAAGGAGCAGCTCCTAACTTAAATAATAATCCTACCAATATGAATATAATTGCTACATATAATAAATTACTGTACGCATCTTGAATGTGGTAAAACAAATGATAAAGCTGCTCTATATTAGTAGTTCCGGTTAGGCCATACATTAAGGAAAAACCGAACAACAAAAATCCAGAAGAAAATGCACCTAGAATAAAATATTTAAAACTGGCTTCGGTCGAATACTCTGAATCTCTCTTCATCGATGCCAGTATATAGAAAGAAAGACTTTGCAATTCTAAAGAAAGATATATTGTTAAAAAGTCAAAAGAACTGACCATTAGCATCATACCAACTACTGCAAGTATAATTAGTATTACATACTCAAAATTATTAAAGTTCTCCTTTTTACTATAATTTAAAGAATAAAATAAAATACATAAAGTACTTAGCAATACTATTATCTTAATAAAGCCAGTCAATTGATTTGATATAAATGTATGATTAAAAGAAGTTTCTGTCAGAAAGGGATTATTATACAGTATTCCGATGCATATAAGAACTAAGATAATTCCCAACCCTATAGAGACTCTTACGACATCTGAATCCTTTACATCGTAACTATTACTGATGTATACAAAAAAAACGATTAGAGCAGTAATAGATATTAAAAGAAAGGATTCAACAGATAAAACTTTGAATGAATTGTTTAATATGTTGTTATAGTTTACTATCATATATTATAATATATTATTATTACTTATAATTGAAGTAATTTCATTACGTTTATTTGTGGAAAATACATACGTAACCTGCAGACCCACTCTTGAATTTATCTTATCCATCTCAGATTCTATCTGGGGAAAAATAGATACGTCAGGTACAGCAAGTGTCGCAGAGTTATTGTTTATTTTAAATTTATGTTTACTCTGATGTAAACTTAAACGGACGAATAAAATTGATTGCATGAGGTTTAAAAACTCATCAATTAGTTTACCCCTAATCGTAATCTTATAAGAAGAGTACATACCTTCTCTAAGGTTAAAATTAGCAATCGATTTTTTTGACTTTAGAATTAAAGGCTTACGTCCAAATATTAATTGTAGAATGTAAATAGGCTTAACCACATTAAATTTGTAGTTTAATGAGATTACTATTTTAGTTATTGAAGATATCTTATGAGGATTCTTAGAATTCAGCCGTAGAATTGAATCTTCAATGAAACTACTGTTCACTATAGTATTTGCCAGAGAAAATCTCATTATATTTTATATCGTAATATTCGAAATAGACTTCAATCTAGACTTTTGAGACTTAACAAGTTCTATCGGAATTATCCCAAATACTCTACTCGATATTAAAGAATCATTCTTATTAAGTAATACACACGTATTCGCATCAAACGATATTGAAGTACCATCTAATCTTCTATATTTTTTTTTAGTATGAACTAAAACAGACTTGTAAATATCTCCTTTTAATACTTTAGACTTACTTTTGATATTTCTTTTTTTAATGCTTATTATTAAATCGTCTCCTATTTTCAATGATCTTTTAGGAGATTTATTTAAAACCTTGATGCATTGGGCTACTTTAGCACCAGAATTGTCAATCACACTTAATTTGCTCAAATATAATACCATCGTATACTGCCGAATATCGGACTTGAACCAATAACCTATTGCTTACAAAACAATTGCTCTACCATTAAGCTAATTCGGCACTTTATTACAGACAACGTCTAATAGGATTTGAACCTATAGTAATCGGATTCGAAGTCCGATGCTTTCTCCAATTAAGCTATAGACGTTTAACGGAGAAAGTGGGATTTGAACCCACGATAACAAATGTTAATTGACGTAGCAAATCAACGCTTTAACCACTCAGCCATTTCTCCTATATTGATATTATACGAATAAGCTATAGATTTTCTTTCATATATATATATATGAAAAAAGTTAGCTCACTAAAGTCGACAAAATCTAGAAATAAATATAACTACATGGTAGTTAGAAAAGGTATAATTTACATTATAAACAAGAAAAATAAAAAATATAAGTGCAAACAAAAGTAAATAGAAATTATGGGACAATTATCAAATACAACTGGATTACTAAATTCATCTAAAAAAGAGTGGAATTTTAAGTACTTTTCTGAGAGAGAGAGAAAATCTTTACTTAATCAAGACTTAAATATCAATAACTACATAAAGAAGTCACTAAATTCTGAACACATAATTCACAGTAAAATAATAATTATACGGCACAAAGAATACTTATCTATCTTTTTAAATACTAATAAAGAAGGTAAATTAGCTATAGAGAAAAATAACTTGGCTACAAAAATAAAGAAATCTTTAGAAATTTACACTAACTTAAAGGTTGCCTTAAACATTACAGAATCGAATCGATTAGACTCTACTATGGTTTGCCAATCAATTGGTCAGAAAATCTTAAATAGAAGTTCTGTAACTATGGCATTTAATACAGTATTAAACTTACTCAAAAAGGATAATAGAGTTTTAGGTGTACGTCTCCAATGTTCCGGAAGACCAGGGGGACAAGACATGTCATCTACTCAATGAATTAAGCATGGTTCTATACCATTACATTCATATAATGTTTCAATTGACTATGCAAATGAATCTATCTTAACTAAGTACGGTCTCTCTGGAATAAAGGTATGAATTAGATACAGCACGAAATAAGCTGTCTACCACCTATAATGCAAATAAGCTCGATTTTGTTCAGACATTTTATGGATTTCTTCCTTTTTTTTGATTAGTGTTCCCTGCGACTTAGATGCTTTAAATATTTCTTGTGCAATTCTACTTGCATCATTTACATGTTTTGACTTACTATTACCTTGGACAATTCATTTAATTGCAGTTCTGTACTGCTTATTTTCATCTATCTCATATGGTATCTTATAAGAGACGCCTGCAATTCTAACGGATTTTAAATGAACTAAAGGTTTTATATTAGTTACTCCCTTAGTAACTATACTTTCAACTTCTTCTCTCGACGCTAAAGATCTAATTTCTAATAAAACTTGTTTCATAATAGAGGAAGCTTTTTTCTTCCTACCTGACTTATTTAAAGAATGGATAAATTTTGTGTAAATTTGATTAAATTCCCTATTCATTGATTTTATTTAGACGAACTAGGTTTTTTTGTCCCATACTTCGAACGAGCTTTTCGTCTTGACTTTACTCCGGATAAGTCATATTTACCTCTAATAACTTTATGTCTTACTCCAGGAAGGTCTTTTACATTACCAGCTCGAACTAAAACAGTTGAATGCTGTTGTAGATTATGCCCTTCTCCTGGAATATAAGCTGTGATAAAGCTTCCACTTGTTAACTTAATCCTTGCAACCTTACGTATTGCCGAATTAGGCTTCCTAGGAGTCATAGTTTTAACTCTAATGCAAGTACCCTTTTTCTGTGGCGTATGAATTTGAGTGCCAGAAGAAAAAACTTTCAACTTTCTCTTTTTCCGTATTAATTGGTTTATAGTAATCATATTGATTATAATTAAATAATTATTTATTAATTGTAGGTAATTGTTATTATATAAATATATATTACTATTTCAGTTATTGCAATTGCAACGAAATTTCCAATTACTTGCAGATATAGATCTGGAGGAAGTATAAAAGACATGCTTAGGATTATTAAGATATAAATATACTTCCTATATTTCTTTACACTAATAACGGTTAAGTTCACATAGGTGAGTACACTATACATTATTATTGGGGATAGGTATAGTAAAAATATCATAATGTTTGCATTAATATAAAACATTAAATAATCTTTTAATTGCAACTGTAAAAATAGATCTGTTAGTGCTTGTTCCTTTTCAAATGTATAAAAATAGTTTATTAATAAAGGTATTACATACATACTATTAAGTATCAATCCTATGAGTAATACTAAAATTAAGAAAATTGTGAAATTCCTTACTGTTAAAGATTCACTAACATAAAGAGCAGGCTTAATATATAGGTATAAATTAAAGTAAAGTAGCGTAGTTGCTAAAGCTATTGTTATATAAATAACGATTAACAAGTATACTACAAATAGATCTGTAATCTGAGTATAAACGAACTCTGTTCGATAGTCTATATTTATAGATGTTAGTATGTAGAGTAACTTGTACTTATATATATAACATATAATAATACAAGTTATAATACTTATTGTTACATATAGTAACCTATACTTTATCTCTAATAAATAGTTATATAGGTTTAAATGATAAATCTTATCCATCTATTAAGACATAATAATTTTATTACATATAATGGAAGAATGACCGAGCGGTTTAAGGTGTATGTCTTGAAAACATATGTACAACACATCGTGGGTTCGAATCCCACTTCTTCCGAGTATATATTTATTATATGAAATTTTATCAAAGACATCCTTATCATTTAGTGAATCCAAGTCCATGGCCTCTATTAGGAGCTATTGGAGCATTTACTCTAACGTCAGGAGGCGTAATGTATTTTCACTCTTACCAATTTGGTAATATGGTACTTACTGCTGGATTAATCACAGTTATGTATACAATGTTTGTTTGGTGGAGAGACATAGTTAGAGAGTCTACTTTTGAAGGACACCATACAGTACAAGTTCAGTATGGTCTAAGATACGGAGTTATATTCTTTATAACATCAGAAGTAATGTTTTTTGCAGCATTCTTTTGGGGTTATTTTGCATCAAGTTTAGCTCCAAATATTGAAGTTGGAGGTATTTGGCCACCAACAGGGATTGAAGTATTCAGCCCATGGGAAGTTCCACTACTAAATACAATGGTTCTTCTATTGTCAGGTTTTACTGTGACATGGGCGCACCATGCGATACTGGCAGGAAATAGATCACAATCTATAATTGGTCTAACTTTAACAGTTATTTTAGGTGGATTCTTTACAGCCCTACAAGGCTTAGAATATGCAGAAGCCCCATTTACTATTGCCGATGGTATCTATGGATCTTGTTTCTTTATGGCAACAGGTTTCCATGGACTGCACGTTCTAATAGGTACAATATTTTTACTTATTTGCCTAATTAGATTATTCAGAGATCACTTTACCACATCTCATCATTTCGGATTTGAAGCCGCTGCTTGGTACTGGCACTTTGTCGACGTTGTGTGGCTGTTCTTATTTGTAAGTATATATTGGTGGGGGGGTTTATCTGCTTAGTTTAAACTTATTTCTAAGTTAATTAAGTTAATATTATAGTACTTTGCACGTTTTTTATATATATAAAATGCCACAGCTAGATACAGGCTTTTACATTACTCAACTATTTTGGCTAACTCTCTTTTTTACTTTAACTTATTGGTATATTTCTAGCTATTATTTACCTTCTATGATTTACCTATACAAATTTAATAAAAAAAAATTAAATCAAATAAATAACGAGATAGATAATATAAAAAGTAAAAAAGATAATGTTGACTCTGTTTACATCAATGGTGTAACTAATTACATTGTAGAGGTTATTGATACATTGCAGGAGTCTAATAAAAATTCTGTTAATTGGATGAATAAATCCGTAACTGACTTGCAAAGTCACAATTTAAATGACTTAAATCAAGAATATATCAATACTCTAGTTAATTTGGATCAAATGTTCTTAGAATGGAAATCTAACAATAAAGAGTATTGGTCTAAGTTATAGAATTTTCATATAATTAAGTAACATAAGAGTATACTAAAATGGAATATGGCCAAGTGGGAAGGCAATGGTTTTTGATACCAAAGATCAAAGGTTCGAATCCTTTTATTCCAATAGATAAGCATACCTGGGAAGATTCGAACTCCCAATCAATAGATTCGTAGTCTACCGCTTTTTCCAATTAAGCTACAAGTACTCATATTATATGATAAATAATTATTATACATTTTATAAACCACATAATATATTAAAATATACTAAGTATTTATACTACCCTATACTTATATTAAGTATTATAATTTTTAGTGCAGGTCTATACTTAGGTATCATGTGCCTAGATACTGATTACCAACAAGGAGAAAGCTACCGTATACTATACATACATGTACCTTTAGCATGAAGTTCAACGTTGATATATTATATTAGTTCATTCTTTAGTTTAATATATATAGTTACTCGAAGTCCAATATATTCAATGCTATCTGTTATAAATATGGAAATAGGATTAGTTTCTACATTTTTGACACTTGTAACTGGATCACTTTGAGGTTTACCTACTTGAGGTACTTGGTGGGTTTGAGATGCTAGATTAACTTCAGTTTTAATATTGCTAATAGTATACATTATACACTATTTAATAGCAAAAAACATATTTAATGCTAATCATTCTTTAATGATCGCTAATATTTTTTGTCTAATAGGAGCTTTAATAATACCAATAGTCAAGAAATCTGTGGAGTGATGGAGTACACTGCATCAATCATCCAGTATAGCTCAATCCCATTCTAGTGTACATTTTTACATACTTATATCTTTATTACTAATATGGTTCTCATATTGCTTAATTATTATCATAGTTAATATTAATGGTATAAGATATGAATTAATAAAAAGTAAAGGTAGTAGATATATTAACATATAAAATGAGTCTAATCCTTGGACATTATGGACTATTAATAACTTTAATAACTTCATTACTTTGCTTTATATTTTATAAGTCAGATATAACTCATAAGTATGGTGGATACATTAGCTTTGTACTCTTTACCCTAACCTTTATACTTTATGCATATTCTTCTATTTCATGCGATCCTAGTTATCTATCTTTATCGAACAGTATAAGTAGTCAAATGCCTTATATATATAGAGTAGGAAGCATATGAAGTAATCATGAAGGATCAATCATGCTTTGAAGCTATATAATTCAACTGTATGCTTTTTACTTGAAAGTTTCAGTCAATATTCCGGAATTTCAACGTACTATAGTACTTAGATGGATATATTTAATATTATTCTTTTTTCTATTCTATACTTACTTCAGTTCAAACCCTTTCTTATCAATATATACAGGGCAACTTATAGATAAAGAGTTAAATCCTGTTCTACAGGATCCAGTATTAATTATTCATCCTCCAATCATATACTTTGGATATCTTGGAAGCACACTTATATACAGTTATACCTTATCATATTTATATTTTAATGACGATAAGATATTAATTGAATTACGATTCATAGCTAAGTATTGTCTCTCAATACTGACACTTGGAATAGTCTTAGGTAGTTGGTGAGCATATCATGAATTAGGATGAGGTGGATGATGGTTTTGAGATCCTGTCGAGAATATATCGCTACTACCATGGTTTTGTTATGTTATGATATTACACAACAAGCCTAGTAATGATAGAAGCATAAAGCCAAGATGACTTTTGCTGGCTAGCTTTTTTTCTTTTTTGTTTAGTTGTTATGGTACTTTCTTTGTACGGTCAGGTTTAATAGTATCTGTTCATAGTTTTACACAGGGAAGTAGCAGAGTGGTTGTAATGTTATTATCTATAATTCTCTTTTTTATGTTATTTTCTCATTACTATATAAAAGATAAAAGAAAGAATCAATCTCAGATGATACCCACAGTATATGCGAGTAATTTAATAATATTGATGTCATTAATTTTGATATTTATGGGTACAGTACTTCCCCCTGTATACATGTATATGTATGAGAAAGAGATATCAATTGGAAGCGTCTTTTTTGATAATTTAGCGAATATTATTACACTACCTTTATTATTATTCATACTATTATCCCTAACTGAGATAAAAAAAGAATTTATTAAAATTATATGCCACTTTTTAGTATCAATAATAATTATTAATTTTTATATAAGTAGATTCTCTCTCGAAATCGGTATACTAAACCAAGTAATCCTTATCACATCTATTAGCATAATTACTATCCATGGTATGCATATTATAAATAGAAGAGTTAATTATAAAAGAGACCTTGCCCACTTAAGTATAGTTCTAATTGTTATAGGTGCTTCACTCTCTTCACAACTGGAATGTGAATTTATCTTAAGCTTATATCCTGGTGAAAAGTTAGTATTCAATGATATGAACTTATTTTTTCGAGATTTGAATACCCTTGATACATATAGATTTAAAGCAAATTATGCCGATTTACTCATTAATTTTAAAGAAACAAGCGCTATTACTTTTCCTGAAAGACGTTTCTACTTACAAAACAGTAACATCATCTCTAAGTCAGTTATTTTAAGTGGATTAACATCTGACATCTACTTATTACTTGGAGAGGGCAACTATTCTGACGGATGATATGTGCGTATACTACTAAAGCCTTTCATAAGCTTTATATGGCTAGGATCACTTCTTCTAGCAATTAGTTTACTAATGACAAATTCCAGAAAAGTTACGTCAACCTATAATGAAATACATAATATCAAAAGATAATATCAAACGTAGGAGATTTAAATCGAAAGAGCTTAATTGTTTGTTATATAAATATATAATTCAAAACTTAAATATAGAATCAAATATACGTAACTTTTCTATGTTTAAGTTAATGAAAGCAAATAATAAAAGCAGCATTACGATGCTAAACAATAGATGCACCTTAACTGGAACTAGTAAATCTGTTTCTCGTGAATTCGGAATATCTAGAGTTAAGTTAAGGGAGCTATCTTTAGCCGGTTGTGTAACTGGTGTAGTTAAAAGTACTTGGTAAAAATGTTAAAAGTTAAGTTAAAGAGAAACAACACATCTGATATAAACACATATAAAATTATTATCTCTAGAAAAGAGAGAACTCCTTCTTATCGTGAGGTCGACGTTATAGGTAACTATAACATTCACAGCAAAACTATTATCCTTAATGAAATTAAACTAAAAAAATGGATATCAAGAGGAGTTATATTGTCACATACATTTAATAAACTACTTAATAAGATATACAATGAATAAAATATATACTTTACTTAAAAGAGAGCAACTAAAAGGCATAACTACTCATCATAAAGTAAATTCTGGAGATCTTGTCCAAGTGAAATTCTCTTATAGTAAATCTATGCCTTACTATAGAGAATATAAAGCTATTTGTATAGCAAAAAGAAATAAATTATTTGCTTCAAATATAGTATTAAAATCTAATCTAAACAGACAAAGCTTTTACCATGAATTACCCTTATATTCTTCTCTTATTCGAAGTATAAGTAAACTTTCTAGTAATAAGAATAAATCTAAAAAATCTAAGTTATATCACATCTAAATGTATGTGTGATAGTAGGATTTGAACCTACGACCTTTAGGTCATGAGCCTAATGAGCTACCTGGCTGCTCCATATCACAATGAATCAGATAAAAGAAGTACTTTCGATACAAATATTAGCAAATAAGGCTAATCCTTCACCCCCTTTAGGTCCAGTAATGGGACAGAGAGGTATTAATATTGTTAAATTTTGTAAAGAGTTTAACAATAGATCTATGACTTACATAGATGAAATACCTTTAAAAGTTACTGTTTATATAAATAAGGATAATACCTATCATATAAATATAGATAAGCCTACTGATAGATATTTTGCATCTTCTCTATTGAAATATAGTAATACCGTTGATATAAGATATATATATGAATATATATTATGTCATAATAAAGTAAGTAAATTAAATTTACCTGTAAAATCGTTATGTAAGTCTATTATAAATTACTTAAAAACCTTTAGAATTAAGGTTATTTAAAGTTTGTAGTATTTGTTCTTATAAGAATTTTTGGATAAAGTATCCTCTAGGATATTTCCTTTTTTCGTACGACTATACAATAAGCTGTCCTCACCCAAATACCTTATAAAGTTAACATTGTAAGGTATTCAAATAGAATTAGAGGAAGAGTCTCCCTGTATTTGATATGCCTTAAAATAAGTATTATGAATCTTTTTTCTCATATTAATTACGAGAGAAGTGGGACTTGAACCCACACTATTGGTTTTGGAGACCAATTATCTACCATTAATATATTCTCCCAAGTTTGAAGTTTAGATAGCTCAGTTGGTTAGAGCGTAAGGCTGAAAACCTTAAGGTCGGTGGTTCAAACCCACTTCTAGACATATATACGTAGATAACGTCTATAGTTTTATACTAGCTAAGTGAAGAAATTTAATTATTTCGTTAATTGAATATAACATGTCAGAAGCAATCTTACAAGGATCAAAATACATCGGATCAGGTTTAGCAACTATTGGACTAGCTGGAGCCGGAGTGGGTATTGGAACAGTTTTTGGTTCTCTTATCACAGGACTAGCTAGAAATCCATCATTACAAGGTCAACTATTTACATATGCTATCTTAGGATTTGCCCTAACTGAAGCTATTGCATTGTTTGCTCTAATGATGGCATTCTTAATTTTATTTACATAATATTATACATATATAATATATAAGAGTAAACTCTACGAAAGTAGCTTAATGGTTAAAGTGTAACCTTGCCAAGGTTAAGGTTGAGGGTTCGAGTCCCTTCTTTCGTATATATATAATTAAATATATAAAAATGAATAAGCGTTTAAAAAGAATATATCGTATACATTATCAAACTAAGCTCGACTTATGGTATAAGCCTAACTTGTACAATAGATTAAGTAAGAAAAGAGTAAATAAGCAAAGAGAAAAGCTAAGTGTACTAGATATAGGTAAAGAACTTACTCAAAAAGTAGATTTCTATAATAGACGAAAATCTCTATCTTTACTTAAAAAATACTACTTAAATGTAAGTAAAAAATATATAGATAAGGCCATCCTAAAAAAGAATTACTACGTTAGAAAGTATAATAATATATTAAACACTTTAGAACTACGATTAGATACTCTGATATATAGAATGAATTGGTCAACTTCTTTAGCAGAATCAAGACATTTAATTAGCTATGGACATATTTTAGTGAATGGATTCAAATTAAATAGACCTAATTATCTGTTAACTATAGGTGACACTATAGAAGTAAGAAAGGAAAGTATTAAAAATATAAAAAGACATATATCTAATAAAATAAAAGAGGGAGAATTAAAAATAAATTGTCCTAATTATATAGAAGTAGATTACGATATACTAAAATCGATACTTCTATATAGTCCAGATAATTATGAAATTCCATATCCTTCAATAATGAATATGCAACAAAAAGTGCAGTTAATTTGTTAAAGAATGAATCTAATCAGTTACATAACATTATCAACATCCATCTTTATTATAGGTATCTGGGGTATCTTTCTTAATAGAAAAAATATAATAATAATGCTAATGTCAATAGAACTAATGCTTTTGTCTATTAATTTAAATTTTATAATATTTTCTATATACCTTGATGATATAGTAGGACAAGTATTTTCCTTATTCATACTGACAGTAGCAGCCGCAGAATCTGCTATTGGACTTGCTATCCTAACAGTACTTTATAATGTTAGAGGTACAGTAGCCGTTGAATTTATAAACTTAATGAAAGGATAACATATACTACAGTACAAAATATATGGACGTATATTAATGGTTAAATTATCTGTCTTCCAAACAGAAGATTGTGGGTTCAAATCCCATCGTCCATATATGATACTAGCCCATTTGGTGGAATGGTAGACACGGCAGACTTAAAATCTTCTTCCTATTAGGAATATCGGTTCAAGTCCGATAATGGGTATTCAAGGGCCTATAGCTCAGATGGATAGAGCGCACGTCTGATAAATGTGAGGTCGGTAGTTCAAATCTACCTAGGCCTATCTCATATCTCTTCCAGCTGGATTCGAACCAGCAACCTATTGGTTAACAGCCAATCGCTCTGCCATTGAGCTATGAAAGAAAAATTTTAGACGCCCTCTTCGTCTAGTGGTAAGGACATCGCCTTTTCATGGCGGTAACATGGGTTCGATCCCCATAGAGGGTAATTAATTTTTTTTTTTATAGATATGGTGAATTCTTGTTGTCGCAAATTCGCCAAATTTCAAACCAACCATATCTTTTAATATTAGAACAGGTATATGCTTTATACCATTGTAAACCATATATCTTTTACCCACAAAATTAGGTAATATCGTAGATCTTCTTGATCACAACTTCATGTTTTTCCGATACTTTTTTAATAATACTTTATCTATGTATGGATTTTTTCAAATAGACCTCATTAAAATTTAATTTCGACGTTTAATAATGTACTTGCTTAGATTTTTCTTGTTTGTCTTAAAACCTTTTGTAATTATACCTCAAGGAGTAACAGAGCATCTACCTCCAGATGTTTTCCCTTCTCCTCCTCCATGTGGATGATCTACTGGATTCATAGCTACACCTCGTACGATAGGTCTTCTTCCCATTCATCTAGAAGCACCTGCTTTTCCTAATACAGTGTTACGGTTATTTATATTAGAAGATACACCTAATGTTGCTAAAGAAGATAAGTTAATCTTACGTAGTTCCCCAGAACTTAGTTTTACTAGGGCATACCCATCTTTCCCTTTACTTAGAAGAGTTGAACTACAACCTGCTGAACGGGATATCTTAGATCCACTGGAAGGATCTAACTCAATGTCATGTATAGGAGAACCAGGCAGTATACTTTTAATCATCATTCTATAACCATCACGCTGTTCTAAAGATGTACCCGACGCAATAATATCTCCAGGTTTTAGACCATTTGTATGTGTTATATATGAAAGAATTCCATTAGAGTATCCTATTAAAGATATAAAACAGCTTCTATTAGGGTCATATTCTGTTCGAACGATAATAGCTTCTATATTAAATATATCTCTATACTTGTCAATCTTCCTATACTTAACTTTATTTCCTCCACCAATGTGGTAAGAAGTAATTTTACCGGTATTATTTCTCCCCCCTCTTTTTTCTAAGGGAGAACAAAGAAATTTAATTGGATCTCCTTTTCATAAGTCTGATTTACTTACAGAAACCTTATGTCTCATAGTTGGAGTTACTGGTTTATAAAACTTTAAATTCATTTATGATCTTGTATCAATGAAGAAAGTAGGATTCGAACCTACGACGTCTCACGACAATAAGTTTACAGCCTATCGCCTTAACCACTCAGCCATTTCTTCATACGGATAAAGGGACTTGAACCCTTAATTTTTAGAGCCTAAATCTAACATGTCTACCATTCCATCATATCCGCTAGTATCAGAGTAATGTGATTTGAACACATGACATCTTGCTCCCAAAGCAAGCACGCTACCAGACTGCGTTATACTCTGTGCAATAATTATATCTTGTTGTATAGTAACTCTTCATATTCAGTCCAATCTAACATCTCGTATATAATATATGTTAAAGAATGATCCACATATTTACTAAATAAAAGTGTCGCTATATTAGAATCAATGTTGTTAGAACTATACAGTATAAATCGATACAATAAATGTGATAATCTATTAGTTATATATAACATTTCTCTATCCAATATATTCATACTGAATATATCCACATATACCCCATATATCCAGCTTGAGTAGACATTACTGGTAACAATAATAGCAACTACTAATACTAGTACTAAGAATGAGACACTAAAAATAAATCTATTCATATTCTATTTTAAATGTTTCACTACGCCTCCATAACCAACGGAAATACTCACTTTATTAGAATTCAGTATTAATCCATAAATAGGATTAATATTATTCCTATTCATGTAAAGTACTTTTCATATATTATAGTATATGTGGCTATTATACTTTATGTTAGACAGGTAATTAGTGTAATAGTTAGTGTCTATGTAGTTAATAGAGCTAATATGAGAATAGCCTTTAAACTTCACAAGAGAGGTTGCTCTTTCCTTCTGAGAAGACTGCTTTTCTCTTCGGCTGTATATATTATGAAATAAGCCTATATCACCCATATAGCTTTTTTTGCCTATCTTTTTATCTATGCTAAGATAAGGTAAAGATAAAAATAGGTTTTTCTCTATATTTATAAAACTTGACTTTGAAATTAATTGATTTAATTGGTTCATATTAAAAATGTTTAATAGATAGACACATTTAATCTAAATTGCCTCTCCCAAATATTTTAGTACATACAACTAAGTTAGATTTTATTCATATGAGTTCGATATGGGATCAAATACATTCTAACTTATTTATAGTATTAAATGACTTAGTCTATCTATTTATATAATAATGTGTAATCCCGTTTATATCTAAAAGGAATTTTATAATGTGTATATTAGTACTACTATATATAATAATATTATTTTTAATATCTATTATATTATAAATACCACACCGTGTACATACAACTAAGTTGTCTCTTCTATTAGTTTTCCAGTTCTTTAGGTATGTCATATTTAGTTTCGCTTGCCTTCTTTTAAAGTTAATTCCTCACGATAAAAACGTACTCCTTTCCCCTTATAAGCATCCGGCTTTTTAAAACTTCTTATATCTGTCGCTACCTTAGATACTAGTTCTTTATCTATACCAGAAATAATCAAAAGAGTGCTAGAGCTTATACAAATATCTACACCTGCAGGTATGTGGTATAGTAAATCATGACTATACCCCAATTTCAAACGGAGAATATTGGATTCCTTAGTTGCCTTATATCCTATACCTACTAAATTTAAACGCTGTTCATAACCTTGAACAACGCCCTCAATCATATTTAAAAGTAATGTACGATATAATCCAAGTAATGATTTAAGATACTTAATATTATTAGCGCACTCTAAATGTATACAACCTTCAGATATCAAAATAGTAATAGAACTATTGAAAGATCGAGTTAATCTTCCTTTCGGTCCACTAATTATAAGGCATCTATAACCAAATTTAGATAATGTCAAGCATGCTTCTACATTTTCAGGAATATCTACTTGAAGCTTTTTCGTATTATTCATTTAGGTGTAATGGGAATTGAACCCATGACCATTGGATTAAAAGTCCAATGCTCTGTCCAACTGAGCTATACACCCAAGCAGAAACTCTTATGGCAAAAATAAAAGTTAAAATCTATTCGGATAATTTAGTAGAAATCCAGTCAATATAATCATCTAAACTTACTGCTTCTACGACTATAGGCATGAAACCGTGGTTAACTCCACAAATCTCACTACATTGTCCGTAATACACTCCTTCTCTTCTTATATATAGAGACATTTGATTTAATCTACCTGGTACTGCATCAGTCTTAGTTCCCAGAGAAGGAACTGCCCATGAATGTATAACATCTGTAGAGGTAGTGATCACTCTAATATGAGTGTTTATAGGTAATACAACTCGATTATCCACTTCGAGCAGACGTAATTGACCAATTTCTAAATCTTCTTCAGGAACTATGTAACTATCAAAGTTTAATACGTTATTTCCCTCTAGATCATAGTCACAATACTCATATGACCAGTACCATTGATGACCAACAGCTTTGATAGTAATCGCCGGATCAATTACTTCATCCATAGCATATAGTAAAGTAAAAGAAGGGCCTACAATTGTAACGAGTACTAATGCAGGTAAAATAGTCCAAACTATTTCAAGCATTGTGTGATGTTTAAAAGTATGAGGTTTTGGATTAGAGCTTGAATTGTAACTAATACATATTCGAGTCATTACCCAGCTAACTAAACATAATATAATTATTAAGAAAAAAAATATATCATGATGTAGATCAATAATACCTTCCATCACTGGAGTTGCTGGATCTTGAAAGCTTAATTGATTTGTGATTGCAGAATCACAATGTACTTGATTAAATAAGAAATTTAACATTTTATACATATACTCTCTCTTATAGTAATAATATCTATACTTTAACTATGTATCACAAACCGGAAAAAATATTTATAAGCAGCAGTAGAAACTACTCCATTTAGAGAATCTATTACAGTATTATATATACTATATATAACATTGTAAAAATAATCATCTAGCCAGATGAAAGTCCAAAGGGAAAAAGGCTCATCTACATAAATAGAACTACTAATATAAATATATAGTGAGTATAATACCGCTACATTTATAGCATAATAGCTATAAAAATAACCTCTAGTACTTACATAATCTTTTACAACTTGATTAAAACCACCTGAGCCATGTCTAAAAATTGAATAAAACAATAGTAAAGGTATAATAATATAGTATATTCTAAGATTAAGTGCATTATTTATAACAGATGTAAAATACATTTTTGTAGGATACACTATAACTGTCATTAGCATATATGTCATATTATATATCGTATCATATATCAATACTAAGATGTAAGATGATTCTTTCTTCCAAAATCTAGCATCATATCCAGAAGGCAAGCCATACTTGCTGTATAGTTTAGCCAGATAGGTTACAATATCTGTATATATCGTATTAATGGATATTGGTAATAGATACGATAACTTATAGTAAATATATTCTATATACAAAGGACTCTGTGAAAAAGCGTACAGGAACTTATTATAAAGATGTATAAAATTAATGCTAAAGACCATATACCCAGGGTTAAGTAACATTGACACCAAATCACTAAAGTTAGTTAAAGGTATTACATTATAACAGTACATGTTATAATACATTGGATACATCACTAGTAAAGATACTATAAGTATATACATAACAGTATAGTTATTATGAAAATAGTTATTTACAGTATTATGAGTTATATATGGCTTATTAAAATTAGTAGCCTTATATATATAGTAATAATTAGGCATATAGTCCTTAATCTTACTGTGATATTGATCTGGATTAAGTTCCATTTTAGATATTATAGAATTACTGAAGTCATTATAATGACTTTTCATATACTTATAAATACAGAAATATGCTCTAGCATACATTCTTTTAATAGAATAATTTCTTTCTAATAACTTCTGCTCGACTCTAGGTATATAAAACATAATTCTAGAAGGTAAATCATGGTAAATTTTAGATAAAAACGGATAATGACTAGACCTAGAGTCAAGAATTCGTCTGCTAGGCTTAGGAGGATATTCAGAATAAGAAGTATTTAAAACTATTTCTTTTTCTGAATCATTCTCAATACGCAAATGCGTTTTATAATTAAAGTCAATCGCATTTTTGATGGTCGTTGTTGAATATATATCATTTATATAATTTAATCTATTCATTTTCTGATAAAGTATATAATGAGTGATAACGGACTTGAACCATTAACTTTTTCGGTGTAAACGAAACGCTCTACCATTTAAGCTAATCACTCTATTTTATAAAATAAATAATAAATATAATCCAGCCACAGATTCCCCTACGGCTACCTTGTTACGACTTTACCACAATTACCCAATTAACGTGAATGCTATCTCTCAACTAATTCTATACGAATATACTATTATAAACAATAGCACTTTAAAATATAGTACTAGCTGAACTGCAACATTTTCGGTAAATTAAGGTTTTCAGGGTGTGACGGGCGGTATGTACAAGATCCAGGAACTATTTCACCGTAACGTGCTGATTTACGATTACTAACGATTCCAACTTCATGTTCTCGAGTTTCAGAGAACAATCCGAACTAAGATAACTTTTATAGATTTGCTCCAACTCTCATTATTGCTTCTTTTTGTGGTTACCATTGTAGCACATGTATAGCCCAGCCCATAAGGGTCATAAAGGCCTGACGTCCTCCTTTCCTTCCTCTATTTTATCAATAGCGGTTTACCTAATAATTAATTAAGTACAAGGATTTCGCTCGTTATTGGACCTAACCAAACATCTCACGACACGAGCTTTAGACGGCCATGCAACACCTGTCATGAATAAATTAATCTCTATTAAAAGACTAACCACACCATGATTCAAAGACTGGTAAGGTTTTGCGCGTTGTATCGAATTAAATCACATGCTCCACCGTTTGTGTGGATCCCCGTCAATTCTTTTGAGTTTTAATCTTGCGATCGTACTCCCCAGGCGGAGTGCTTAACGCGTTAGCTGACATACTAAGTAAATATTACCTAATACGAAGCACTCATCATTTACGGCGTGGACTACTGGGGTATCTAATCCCTTTTGCTCCCCACGCTTTCGTGTAATCAGCGTCAGTTAAATAACTAGATAGCTGCTTTCGCAATAGATGTTCCATGTAATATCATCAAATTTTATCTTTCCACTACACATTCCACTATCCTCTATATTACTCTAGCTAGATAGTATTAAAGGCACTTCCAATATGTAAGAATGGGATTTCACCTCTAACTTTCCTAGCCGCCTACACACCCTTTACGCCCAGTCATTCCGGAAAACACTTGCCCCCTCTGTATTACCGCGGCTGCTGGCACAGAGTTAGCCGGGGCTTTTTAGTCGTTTAATGTCATTATCATAATCGACCAAAGAATTTTACACCAAAATAGGATTCATCAAACACGTAACATTACTAGATCAAACTTTCGTCCATTGTCTAATATTCCCCACTGCAGCCTCAAAATTGAGTCTGGACCGTATTCCAGTTCCAGTGCGGCTGATCATTCTCTCAAATCAGCTAAAGATCATAGGCTTGGTAAGCAATTACCTTACCAACTACCTAATCTTGTATAGGCCTCTCCACTAGCGATATTAATCTTTTTAATCCCGCATTCATTAAAGATAATCTTACCTTTAACTTGGCTGGGTCTAGAAGATAAGTTCCTATATATTACTCGCCCGTACGCCACTCAGATTAGTTAATCTGCGTTCGACTTGCATGTGTTAAGTATGTTACTAGCGTTCTTCCTGAGCCAGGATCAAACTCATAGTTTATAGTATTTTTATATTAATATCTAATATATTAATATATATATATATCTCATAATTCATTATATATAAACTCTAATTATAATACGATATATAAAAAATAAGAAGGTTTACTACAACAAATTAGTATTGGTAAGCTTCAGATATTACTATCCTTACACATCCAACCTATCTAAGTAATAGTCTACTACAGTTGTTTTGGAGAAATTGTTTCTATACAAGATTCCTACTTAATATGCATTCAGCAGTTATCTTATCCATAGTTGGCTACTGAGCATCACTCTTGGAAGAATGACTCAAACACTATTGCTATGTTCAACCTGGTCCTCTCGTACTAAGGTTAACGTATATCAATTCTCCTACACCAGCGGTAGATAGGGACCGAACTGTCTCACGACGTTCTGAACCCAACTCACGTACCATTTTAATCGGCGAACAGCCGAACCCTTGAAACCTGCTTCAGCTTCAGGATATGATGAGTCGACATCGAGGTGCCAAACAATCCCGTCGATAAGGACTCTCAGAGATCATTAGCCTGTTATCCCCGGCGTACCTTTAATCCGTTGAGCGATGGCCTTTCCACTTAGAACCACCGGATCACTATGACCGACTTTCGTCTCTGCTCTACTTGTCAGTATTGCAGTCAAGCAAACTTTTGCCATTACACTTATTAATTGATTTCTGAACAATTAAAGTCTACCTTTGTACGCCTCCGTTACTATTTAGGAGGCGACCGCCCCAGTCAAACTACCGCTTATACATGGTCATAAAAATATAAATAATATCTTCAATTAGTTACAGGTAATTAGAAGAGTGGTATTTCAAGAGTGCTTCTCTATCAACTAACGTTGAGGATTCATAAGCTACCACTTATCCTACACATCTAAAACCTAGTAACAATATATAACTATAGTAAAGGTGCACGGGGTCTTTCCGTCTAGCCGCTGGAACTCCGCATCTTCACGGAGAATTCAATTTCGCTGAGATAATGTTGGAGACAGCAAGGAAGTCGTTACGTCATTCATGCGGGTCAGAACTTACCTGACAAGGAATTTTGCTACCTTTGGACCGTTATGGTTACAGCCGCCGTTTATTAATATTTCCGCTTGATGCAGTTGCATCTCACATTATAGATTAACACTGGGCAGACGTCAGACCCTATACTTCGTCTTTCGACTTTGCAGAGTCTTGTGTTTTTGTTAAACAGTCGCTTCCCTCTATTATATTACACCCGAAGGCATTCCTTCTCCCTAAGTTACGGAATTATTTTGCCGAGTTCCTTCAACATTATTCTCTCAATCGCCTTAGTATTCTCTACCAATTCACCTGAGTCGGTTTTCGGTACGGTCTAATACTTAACTATTTCCCGTGACTGTTTCATATAACTAAATGAATCCAATTATTTTAGATTATACTTAACAATCCGTCATTAAAAAGCTGGCTATAGAATATTAAACTATATTCCCATCAATTTTTAGCTATCGCTTATATCTTAGGGGCCGGCTAACTTCTTCGTAGTTAGTCTTTACGGAAGAAAACCTTGAATTTACGGCGACAATGATTTATTGTTTTACGCTACTCATATTAGCATATTCACTTCTGATATCTCCAATTAATCTAACAATTAATCTTCTCAAATATACAGAACGTTCTGTTACCAAGTAGTAATTTTACTTCTATAGCATCGGTAAATAACTTTAGACCCTATACATTTTTGGTACAAGGTAGCCTAGACCAATGAGCTGTTACGCTTTCTTTAAAAGGTAGCTGCTTCCAAGCTAACTTCTTGGTTGTATTAACTATCTCATATCCTTTACACTTAGTTATTATTTAGGGACCTTAGCTAATAGTCAGGGCTGTTTCCCTCTCGACTATGGATCTTAGCACCCATTGTCTGACTGTTATTCATAATGTTATCCAATTCGGAGTTTTTTTGAGGTTGGTAAGATTTTCATGTCCCCCTATCTCATTAAGTGCTCTACCTTGACATATTAATAAATAACGCTCTACTTAAATAGATTTCACAGAAAACCAGCTATCTTCGAGTTTGATTAGCCTTTCACTCCTAACCACAAGTCATCCCAGTATATTGCAACATACAAGAGTTCGGTCCTCCAAGGTGTTTTATCACATCTTCAACCTGCTCATGGTTAGATCACTCGATTTCGGGTCATTATTCATATTACTTTAATCTTTTAAAATTCGATTTCTCTATGCCTACTTATGTTAAATTAAGCTTGCAATATAAATAAACTCGCTAATCCATTATGCAAAAGGTACATCATAATCATACATTATATGTATAACTCTGACTGCTTGTAAGCACCCTACTTCAGAATCTTTTCAATTCGATTTGAGTCTTTTCACCGTTTCCTTCACAGTACTTATTCACTATAGATTATTAAGTAATATTTAGGCTTAGATGGGAGTCCACCTATCTTCAATCTAGATTATATGTGTCCAGATTTACTACATGTATACACTATTCTTCTCGTAAACGAGGCTTTCACTCTGTCTTGCTCTGTATTCCAACAGTATTATACTTCAAATAGTGATTATTAAGCCTATTACGCTTTCACTCGCTGCTACTTACGCAATCTCGGTTGATTTATTTTCCACTAGGTACTAAGATGTTTCAGTTCTCTAGGTTTTTACTTTAGAGGTTCCCCTCTTATGGAAGGATGTGCATCATTTGAAAAGTTCATCAACACATCATTTCGTCATTTTTACGTCCAATACTTAATATCAAGGCATCCATAAAGTGCTCTTCAATAACCTTCTTAATTTATATACTATATATCATAGTATAAATCATACTCTAATTATTATTATCTCTTATAAGATAAATAATTTATATTACTTATATGTAATAAAAGTTTATATTAATAAATATATTACTTCTGCAATTGTAAGAATAAGTGATAAAAATAGTATTAGATAACCAGTACGGTATACACTAGATATGCTCAGTAATTTACCTGTATTCCATATATAATGCCGTATTCCATTTAGCAGGTGATAATTAAAGCTATAAAAAACAGGAATTACAAATAATAATAAAGTAACGTAATTTAACTGTATTAGACTGTTATATATAATATATATATTATAATCAATTATATCTAATGAAGAAGAACTTTCAACAAAAAATATACCCAATATGAAAAAATATAGAAATATACCTGTTCCCCTGTGTAATACGGATAACACTGCAGGGAAAGGGAATCTATATATCGTTAAATGAGGAGAAGTTGGACGAAGTCCAAATATAGGATACCTTGAAAAATTTGATAAATTAATAATTCTCATTATAATAATCTTACTTATACATAGATAAATGTCCAACTCTATATACTTGACTAAATACATCTTGGACTTTTACATCTTTATTAATCTGTAGCGTTAATACTATAGCACCATTCATAGCCACAAGTAGAATAAATCCGGATATTAAAAATAGATCGTAATAATAGGTATACATAACTAGACCTATCGACTCTATATTAGTATATAAGTTGATACTTTTAATCCATTCAATATAATTTATAGGATAATTTCCAGAATAACCGACCATGTCATAATTTATGAACATTACCAACTCTAATAAGAAGATGAAAGCTATTACTCCTCCTATGGGCAGATACCTTAATAAATTGACATTAGAAACAATGACTTTGATATTTAACATCATGACAACAAATAGAAATAGAACAGCAATAGCTCCAACATAGACAATTAAAAATATCATTGCTAAAAATTCTACTTCTAATAAAACCAATATGGCTCCACCATTAAAGAAGACTAAGATTAAGAATAGCACAGAATGAATTGGATTAATCGATACCACAACCATTATGGCAGCTAAAACCATTAATGTCAAGTAAAAATAAAATATGTAATTTGTAATATCCATAGTTATTATTAAATTCCAATAAAAATCAAAGATTTTAAACTTTTTGTCTCTGATTGACTAAAGTGAGATAAGATAGAACGATTTAAATTTATCTCACTTTTCGATAGAACTCTAATAAAATTGGAATAATTATAGTTATAAGTAGTTAAGTAACTACTTATATTAGATATATTCTTACTACGTAAATTACGTTTATTTAACTTTCTATGTATAGTGCTATTTTTTATAGAAGAAATAATAGATTCTCTACGACTATATCCATGCTGAGAAGACTTACCTTTAAAATTTGAATTAGAAGCATGCTTACTTAAAAACTGACTTCCAGATTTTTTTATACGTACCATATACAAAATAATTTATCTCTCACTCTTATATATATATATTAGACTATAAGATATCTATCCTTATGATATTTCTAATTCATTTAAATAATTCTCTAATCTAGATACTCCAGGAATTATTACTATAAAAAAAGCGAAATATAAGACAGTGAATATTTGACCCAACTCTAAATAAGGAGTCTCAACTAATTCTCCACCAATCCATCCTAATATAAACCAGATAGCTACGAATAGCCATACAAAAGGCTTAAATATTGGTCTAAACCAACCACTACGAATTCTAGACTGATTTAAAAAAGGAAGAGCAAATAAAATTGAAAATCCTGCAACCATTGCTATTACTCCGGCTAATTTATTAGGTATCGAACGGAGAATTGCATAAAAAGGCAGAAAATACCATTCAGGTACAATATGAGGTGGAGTCACCATAGGATTACCAGGTATATAATTATCGGAATGCCCAAGTATATTAGGATAAAAGAATATGAAGCAGGAAAAGAACATAAAAAATAATACAAAAACGAAAAAATCTTTAAATGTGAAGTATGGATGAAACTGAAGAGTATCATGATTCAACTGAACTCCTATTGGATTGCTTGAACCATCTATCTGTTTAAGCACAACATGAAGTGATGCCATCGCTGCAATAATGAATGGAATCAAGTAGTGAAGACTAAAGAATCTATTTAATGTAGCATTATCTACAGAGAAACCACCCCATAATAATGTAACTACGTACTTACCAACTACAGGTATTGCAGAGAACATATTTGTTATAACAGTTGCACCCCATAAACTCATTTGACCCCAAGGGAGTACGTACCCCATGAAACCTGCAGCCATCATTAATATATAAATTACAACTCCTGTATTCCAAACCATTTCTCTAGGATATAAATATGAAGAATAATATATACCTCTAAATATATGTAAGTATACAACTATGAAAAACATTGAAGCACCATTAGCGTGAGTGTATCGTAGGAACCATCCATAATTTACGTCTCTCATAATATGCTCTATACTTAAAAAAGCATAATCTATATGAGGAGTATAATGCATAGCAAGTATTATACCAGTTACTAATTGAACTCCTAAGCAAATAGCTGCTAGGGAACCGAAGCTCCACCAGTAGCTAATTATAGTAGGACACATATATGTACCTAACATTTTTTCTACTACAGATAAAACTGGATTTGTTTTAAATAATCTCATTATTTTATTGAAAATAAAGCTTCTCCTCCAATATTTAAGCTCATTGCTTTTGAAGAAGACATAATACCTTTAGAAGTTGATAGTATATATAATTCTGTTGAATTACTCAAATTTATAATAGCTTTTCTATTCAAATATATTCTCTTGCCAGGCTTAGAGACTCGACTTACATCAGATATCACAGATCTGCCAAGGTCGTATTTTAAATTAACCTTCAGACACTTGTCTGATAGATGCTGATATCCATTTATGTAACCCTGTTCATATAAAACATTTAATATATTAATACTAACATTATTACTGTAGCACTCTACTCAGCTTTTAGAATGCTTAATTCCATTACGTAGTCTAGTTATGAAGTCACTTATAACGTCGTTATAGTTCATCTATTTTAGTATGATCACTTACTCTAGTAAGTTTCTAATATATATATATATAACATTAATAACATTATACATATTAGTATATATATATATATAATAGTATTTATACTACTATATACAACATAATAATTATGTATAATTACTATTGGTATTGATATAAGTAGTTGTATACTATAAAGTAATGTAATTGAATTCCTTATTTCATATATAAACCACATCACTACGTGTCCAATAAGTTTCAAACATAGCAGGCTCACTAAACTTAATACACATGGAGCCAAATCATAGGACATAAGTATGTGCAGTGTAGTTACCATGGGTAATATAAAAAGAAAGTACTCTC